AGAGTGCTCCTATTCGAAACGCCTTGTGATCTTCAACCAATTCTGTGCCTCAATATAATTCCCGGGAGTAAGCGTTATAGCTTGTTTCCAATACTCAGCGGCTTGATCGAACCAAGCCTCCGCAATTTCAGAATTTCCCTGTCGAATGGCCTGTTCTCCCCGGTCGGAATAGGCAGGAAAATTCCTTCCCTTAGAATCGTACTTGAGAGTTTCCTACCTCATACGGCTCAGCAGTCAATTCTTTTGGTGTCCCTTTTTTTAATACCATATCTAATTGAATGAGATTTCTCATGGATCTATCTCATTTTTTTCGAGTTAACCAAAAGAGGTTAAGTAGATGAGTTTCAAACTTTAATTTTGATTAATAGTTGAATCAGTTTTAGTTTTATCTTTTCTCCCACCTTCAGAAGAATAAAACATAGGTCTTTCCGCTATTATTAGAGTTTTCTGAAAGGTAACTATCTCGGTTTCATATATAAATTTATATAGATATAGAATTTTTGAAAAAGTCTTTTCTTTGATAAGGAAGAAAAGACTTACTATCTTTGGGATCTGATTCTACACCGCTGCTCAATACCTTAGGGGATCGACTCTATTACATAAGTTGATTCCTAACTTTTATCTCCTATCGTTACATAAGTAAGCAGTTCTTATTGTATCGGACCAAAATCTCACTTAATTGATCTTTACGGTGCTTTTTCTGTCAATTAGACCCTTTCTTTATCCATAGACTAAAGGATCTAGGCATACCTATTACTTCCTACTTCGACTTCTACGAAGTTTCTTTCTTTTTCTTTGCTACAGCTGATAAAAATCGTTGTTTTGGACGATACCTATGATATGTAGAAAGCCTATTTTCGAGTATTTATTCGCGCATTTTTTTTCTCTTTCTTTCCTTTTTTTTCTTTCTATAGTGGAGATAGTCGCACGTAATGACAGATCACGGCCATATTATTAAAAGCTTGTGGTAAGAACGGGTTTCGTTCTAGCGCCCTAAAATAATATTCCAAAGCTTTCGTATGTTCTCCGTTCCTTGTATGGATAAGGCCTATGTTATAGAGTATATAACTTCTATCATAGGGATCAATTTCTAGTCGCATAGCTTCATAATAATTCTGTAAAGCTTCCGCATAATTTCCTTCGGATTGAGCTGACATCCGTTACGGTCGTCATTCGATTCAAAGAATCTCCGTTCCAGAACCGTACGTGAGATTTTCATCTCATACGGCTCCTCCTTTTTTGATTTTTATGTGCATAATGAGAAGAATATCTGGAATCAAAAAAGATTGAAATAATTTCATTATGAACCGAAGGGGGCTAGTGTTTTTACAAGAAATTTCTAGCCAACCTTCCTGTAAAAGATCTTTTCTTAACATCAAGTACCTTATAAAAATGATAACTCTAACAATTTCTTTGTCCTTAACACCCCTCAATTTCCAGGAATTAGTCACTTCAACAGTCTTCGATGGTTATACGGGTATCCAAAATACGAACGAGATGGATGTTTGTTGTCCCAACCATTCTTCTTAGTCCCGATCCCGACAAAGAAAAGGTATAATTTCTAACAAAGTTTTCGTATTGTTGATTCCTAGGCGTAGTGCTTCTTCCCCTATGCTGCCTATCGGTACTCGTGGAGTAGGGTTGACTTAACCCATAGGATAGGTGTGTAACCTTTCGCTGAATACTAGAATTGATAATTGAAGCATCTGAGGCTGCATTAATCGTGGATACACGACAGAAGGAATTGTTTTATTTACAAACTTCACCTTTACAAAAAGCGTAGATTTATTTCAAATTTGTTTTCTTTCTATCCCGAATAATGTATCTTTCTCCGAAGACTGAAAGCAGTAAATAAAAAAATCAAATCGCACCATCTCTGTAATAGGTGAATGCCTCTTTTTCTCCTGAAGTTGTCGGAATTATTCGTAATAAGATATTGGCTACAATTGAAAAGGTCTTATCAATAAAATTTCCATTTATCCGAGATCTAGGCATAGGTAACAATCCATTCTATAATTTTTTTATTTTAACTACCTCTTGCGAGAAAATGATCCCACAAACAAAGGAATTAATTGTACAGTACGAAATAACATAAAAAAGAATCATTAAAAAAAAGATATGACCTTCTATTCAAATTATTTGTTTTTTTGAAAGGAATCAATAGAAGAAAATATTTGAATCCGATTAGATTCGATTTAATTTAATCCAAATGTAGTTGTCTAAGAATGAAAGGAACTATTCCGATTTCATCGAAGTTGAAGAATCAAAGAATTTATCTTACCGATTAGGCTAATTATAGAAGGTTTAATTGATATGACCCAAAGGTTAAAAAGACTCGAATAATCATTCTATGATGAAAATAGAATAACCATCTGTTTTGTGTTGTGTGCATTACAAGGAGTTATTATTGAAAGATCTAAAACTGGAAATAAATCTTATAAATTTTATGAATATGGAATCATAGTCTAAAAAAGAAAATATAATCATGATCTAAAAGAAA